ATAGAATATTATTTCTAATGCCAGAGGATACGATTGATTAACTAATGTTTCAAAATTTAATGTTGGTTCATTGGAACCATATAAACCAACACCCAGAGCTCCCAGCAATAGGAAAATGGAACCCCCTGCGGTATACAAAATAAACTTAGTAGCTGAATAGAGACGTTTCTTTCCCCCCCACATAGATAAAAGTAGATAAACAGGAATTAATTCTAATTCCCACATTATGAAAAAAAGTAAAAGGTCTCGGGACGAAAACGATCCTATTTGGCCACTGTACATTGCTAACATCATGAAATAGAATAATCGAGAATTTCGAGTAACCGGCCAAGCCGCTAACGTAGCTAAAGTAGTGATGAATCCCGTCAGTAAAATGGGCCCTATCGAAAGTCCATCTATTCCTAATCTCCAGTGAAAATCAAAAAAATTGATCCATTTATAATCTTCTGCCAGTTGGATTAATGGATCGTCTGGTTGGAAATGATAACAGAATGCGTAGGTTGTTATAAGGAGCTCTAGCATTGAAATACATACTGTATACCACCGGATAACCTTATTTCCTCTATGAGGAAGAAAGAAAATTAAAGAACCTGCAAATAGGGGCAAAACTACAATTGTAGTTAACCAAGGAAAATAATTCATGGTAAAGACAAGATACACTTGATCCAAAAAAAACCCGTACCCTAACTATAGTTAGGGTACGGGTTTTTGTCGGTAAAAAAAAATCCAAATAGAATGGATTCAAGTGGAGTTTTCTGAAACGTATCAATAAGCTAGACCCATACTGCGAGTTGTTTCAGGCCCTAGATAAACTCGAACACTTAAAAAATCGGTTGGACAGGCAGACTCACATCTCTTACAACCAACACAGTCCTCTGTTCTCGGAGCAGAGGCTATTTGTTTAGCCTTACATCCATCCCAAGGTATCATTTCTAATACATCCGTAGGACAAGCTCGTACGCATTGAGTACACCCTATACATGTATCATAAATCTTTACTGAATGTGACATTGAATCTATAATTTTTTTTTTAACTTCATTAAATTTCGATCTAGTTCTAGTTAAAGTAAATGAATCAAATATTCAAATACCAGACGAATCAATGATTTACCAGAATTTTTTAATTAATCTACTTCTGGATTGGATCGGCTTATTAGAAAATAAATAAAAAAAAGAAGTCCAAAATACTTTATATTTATTACATTTTTGAAAGTATGATTATACCTTAAGGTACCATACTTAGTAATGTAATTTGAATTGATGACTATTAAAATTTTAATTTCTATAATTCTAATATATCTATAATCCGAATATAATAGAATTAAAAAAAAACAACTACTTATTCAATAAATTCGATTGATCGATACGAGTTGATTTTCTGTTACAATAAATTGATGAAACAATAGCCAGTCCAATAGCAGCTTCAGCGGCTGCGATAGCTATAACAAAAATTGCGAAAATGTTTCCTTTTAATTGGCGACTATCAAAAAAATCAGAAAATGTTACAAAATTTAGATTAACCGCATTCAATAGAAGTTCAAGACACATAAGAGCCCGAACCAAATTTCGGCTCGTGGATAGTCCGTAGATTCCTATAGAAAATAAATAGGCACCCAAAACAAGTACATGTTCGAGCATCATTAACCAACTCCTTATCAATCTCGATTCTTTTCAATATGAACAATAATTAAACCGATTTTATTGACTAGAATATAAGAAGTTCGAATAGAGGAGTTTAATTTAATTTAAGAATAAAAAAATAGTTTGTTTGTTAATAAATCTAACTATCTATAAAGTATTTCCGTTTTATGCATCAATTCGAATAAAATTGAATGGAAATGAATAGGATAAAATTTCATTTTTATTTGGATTGCTAGTTTTAAAAATAAATTATTGACTTATTGGCGAGCCACAGAAATTGCACCTATTAAAGCAACTAAAAGAATTATTGAAATGAGTTCAAATGGAAGAAAAAAATCTGTTGATAAATGAATTCCAATTTGTTGACTAGTATTTATCAAATCTTGTTCTAGAATCTGGTTTAATCTTGTAGTCCAAATAATCCCATACCATGACGTATTTAGAATAGTAATAATTAATGAAACAAAAAGACTTGTACAAACCAACGAAATAGCCCCATCCCCAACAGTCCAAAGATGAAAATCTTTGCCATATTCTGGCCCACTCATGAACATTACAGCAAATATTATTAAAACATTTATAGCTCCTACATAAATAAGGAGTTGTGCAGAAGCTACAAAATGCGAGTTTGCTAGAATATAAAATAAAGATATACAAACAAGAACCAATCCCAGTGAAAAGGCAGAAAAAATAGGATTGGTAAATAATACCACTCCGAGACCCCCTAATATAAGACCTGACCCCAGAAAGACTAAAAGAAAATCATGTATTGCTCCAGTTAAATCCATTATATGTAAAATAAGAGATAAAAAAATAGGAATTTTTCATGATCTTATTGACTTGGACAGGAAAAAAGAAGTTCATGCGCTACTAATTATTGCTAATTAAATGAAATCCTAATTTGATATACATATTAAAGTTATTGGACCCATCGCATTCTTTTTTTATCTGAAAGAGTCGTTCGAAACTAAAACTATTGGAAATCATTACAGTAAACAGATTTTCAATACAAATTAAGTTGTGATTTTCATCAATCAATAGAATAGTGAATAGAATAGTCGGGGTTTGTAATTTTTGACCAAAATAAAAAAATCAACTTTTTGAATTTAAATTTAAAATTAAATAAAAGAACCTTAGTAATTTCTTCCATCACAAGATTTCTCATTTGTTATGAGATTTCTCTTTTGTTTGAGGCGAATTCAAAATTGTTCGAATTGTGTAATCATCCGTTATTGATATTGGTAAACGACCCAGAGCAATTTGATTATAATTTAATTCGTGACGATCATAAGTAGAAAGCTCATATTCTTCAGTCATTGATAAACAATTTGTTGGGCAATACTCAACACAATTACCACAAAATATACAGATTCCGAAATCAATGCTGTAATTAAACAATCGTTTCTTTCGAATATCCGTTTCCAATTTCCAATCAACAGCAGGTAGATCTATAGGACATACACGAACACATACTTCACAAGCAATGCATTTATCAAATTCAAAGTGTATTCGACCACGAAAACGCTCCGATGTGATCAATTTTTCATAAGGGTATTGAATAGTTACGGGTAAACGGTTGGCATGAGATAGGGTAATCATAAAACTTTGACCAATGTACCTTGCCGCCCGTACTGCTTGTTGACCATAATTGATGAACCCAGTTACCATAGGGAACATATAGTAAATATCAATAATAAATTGGATTTTGTTTCTTTCTCTTGTTTGATACAAGTTGTGAATTGAATTTGAATATTTGAATTTGAATTATAGTGAATATCAAATATTCTATTCGATTTTTTTATATAAATTTATAATGAAAGGAGTTGGGAAGAAGTTGTTAATAATAGATTACCTAAAGAAATAGGTAAAAGAAATTTCCATCCAAGATTTAATAATTGGTCCATTCTCAGTCTAGGTAAAGTCCACCTTGTTGTGATAGGAATGAACAAGAACAAAAAAGTTTTCGCTAATGTAATGAAAATACCAATTGTTGTTCCAAAGACTCCATACGCTTTATTTATTTCCAAAAACTCAGGAATCAATATGTATGGAATAGAGAGATTCCAACCACCCAAGTAAAGAACTGTTACAAATAGTGAAGAGACTAGTAGATTTAAATAGGAAGCAACATAAAATAAACCAAATTTGATACCCGAATATTCGGTTTGATAACCTGCTACTAATTCTTCTTCTGCTTCTGGTAAATCAAAAGGCAATCTCTCGCATTCGGCTAGAGAAGAAATTATAAAAACAATAAACCCTATAGGTTGCCGCCACAAATTCCATCCCCAAAAACCATATTTTGACTGCGCCTCAACTATATCAACTGTACTTGAACTGTTAGATAATCATAGTCGATGATAAGATCACTCTTATCATCGCTATTCCAGAACCGTACATGAGATTTTCACCTCATACGGCTCCTCGAGAGCCATAAATAAATCTAGGGACTGATTAGATATTCTTTATTTAATCTTGATATACTTGTAGGATAGATAAAGTTAAAATCAATCGAAAGTTCCTGAATTAGACTAATGGAATTCTGTCTGCTATACTATAAAAAAAGTGCTTCGGAATTGATCTTATCCCTTACTTTAAGTTTAAGAATTTCAATTTTTTTATTGAGTAATAACTTAGATCCTTCAAAAAAAATACTCTTTATTACCAATATCAATAAATAGTTCACTTTTTTTTTCGATTCCGAAAAAAAAAGAATTAAACATTCATTATTTATGACATGACAAAAATTTCATTTCCATTAATATGGATATCAGATAAAAAAGATTTTTTTTGCAATTCCATACTTTCTTTTCGTTCCTTTACTTTACTTTTATATTAAACCTAAATAAAAGAAAGAAAGGGTAAAGGATTACTTCGTTACTGATAGTTATTCATATAATCGGTGGATAGGATCATACTCTGGATCGGAATTTCATTTTTGGGAGTACTACTTGATCGTTTCTACAAATTTAAAGCCCTAATTAGTATTTCTTTTATGTATAAAAGTCTCTTCGAATAACTTACATAATCTCTATTACGAATCCTTTGTGTACTTTTGTGTTCCTAATCATCCACTCATTTTTTCTCAATCTCTATGGTAATTCATGTATGGGAATACATACAAAAGATAGTAAAAGCTCCATAGAGTTGTTCTTTTCAACCCGCTTCAAGACATGATGACTTATTAACCAATCTTGGGGTAAAGAGTCTTGACTGCTTATGTTTATTTTCGTTTAACCCTTGTACATAGGAAATGAGATTCAATTTTTTTACTGCGAATTTCGAAGCTGTTTTCTTTCACTCATCTAACTATCTAGTTTAGTTTAGCAATCCGGGCTAGTGAATAAAAAAAGAAAGAAAGATATATCTATTTAATACGTTTAATTTTTATTCTTAGAAACCTAAAAAGAAATGGAGGAAGACTTATGTCTCAACGAATCACACGTAGAGATGTTGATAACACACATAGAGTTAATGGTATTTCATAACTAATTGATTGAGCAGCAGCCCGTAGACCACCTAAAAAGGAATATTTATTATTTGATCCATATCCTGACATAAGAAGTCCAATTGGAGCAATACTTGAAACGGCAATCCATAAAAAAACACCAATACTGAGATCGGCTAGAATAAGGCGATAGCCAAAAGGAATTACTGAATAACTTAGTAGAATTGATATGACTGCTATAGAGGGTCCGATACTAAATAAACGTGTATCCCCCCTAGATGGAAGAAGGTTCTCTTTCAAAAGTAATTTTATCCCGTCTGCTAGAGCTTGAAGAATTCCCAAAGGGCCGGCGTATTCAGGTCCAATACGTTGTTGTATACCTGCGGATATTTCTCTTTCTAACCACACAATTACTAGTACACCTGTTGTGATTCCCAATATGAGAATCAAAATAGGGACAAGCATCCATATAGTTTCATAAACCTCTTTTAAGGATTCTAATCTGGAAAAAGACTTGATAGCTTGTACTTCTGTTGTATCAATTATCATTTCAACGATCAACTTCTCCCATAATAATATCTATGCTACCTAGTATCGTCATAATATCAGCCAATTTCATTTTTTTAACTAACTGAGGAAGAATTTGCAAATTGATAAAACCCGGGGAACGAATTTTCCATCTCCAAGGAAAAACACTCTGGTCTCCTATCAAAAATATTCCCAATTCCCCCTTTGGGGCTTCGACTCTTACATAAAGTTCTTGTTTCGACAATTCAAAAGCAGGGGATGGCTTTTTACTAATGAATCGATATTCAAAATCATTCCATTCAGGATATTTTATTCTATTAAAGCGTCGGATTTCTAAATTCTCATAGGGACCCCCTGGAATTCCTTCTAGAGCCTGTTGAATAATTTTGATGGATTCTGCCATTTCACCGATTCGTATTAAATAACGAGCTAATGAATCTCCTTCTTTTTGCCATTGGACTTCCCAATCAAATTCGTCGTAACACTCATAATGATCAACTTTACGAAGATCCCATTGTATTCCGGAAGCTCGTAGCATTGGTCCCGATAAACCCCAATTTATTGCCTCTTCTCCACCAATAATGCCCACTCCTTCAACTCGTTCTAAAAAAATAGGATTTCGTGTAATAAGTTTTTGGTATTCAGCAATCCCTGTTAAAAAATAATCACAAAAATCTAAACATTTATCTATCCATCCATAAGGTAGGTCGGCAGCTACTCCGCCGATACGAAAATAATTATGCATCATTCTCATACCGGTGGCAGCTTCGAATAAATCATATACCAATTCTCTTTCTCTGAAAATATAGAAGAAGGGGGTCTGCGCGCCAATATCTGCCATAAAAGGGCCGAGCCATAACAAATGAGAAGCTATACGACTTAACTCCAGCATAATCACTCTGATATAGCTAGCCCTCTTAGGTACTTGAATATTTCCCAATTGTTCTGGCCCATTTACCGTTATTGCTTCGGTGAACATAGTGGCTAAATAATCCCAACGTGTTACATAAGGCAGATATTGTATAATTGTTCGGTTTTCCGCAATTTTTTCCATCCCTCTGTGTAAATAACCCAATATTGGTTCACAGTCAATAACATCTTCACCGTCTAAAGTAAGGATAAGTCGGAGAACGCCATGCATGGATGGATGGTGAGGACCCATATTGACTATCATGAGGTCTTTTCTTGTAGTTGGTACAGCCATAGGTTTTCCCCGATTCATTATTCAGTTTTCCATGAATTGCTGAAAACAAAAAGAAGTTCATCAAAATTCAAGATCTAATAAATCAAATAATTCAAAACGACTCTTCAAATTAACGTGTTTTTATTTTAGCTTTCGAATGTTCAATTGACTGATTAATTCTTTATAGCGTACTCCATCTTTTTTTAACAAATAAGCCAGTAGTCGTTGCCGTTTTCCTAGAATTTTTCGTAGACCTCTCTGAGATGAATAGTCTTTTTTGTGCAATTCCAAATGTGAAGTAAGTCTTCCTATCTTATTGCTAAAACGGAATACTTGAAATTCAACGGACCCCCTGTTTTCTTCTTTTTCTTCATGCGAAATAACAGATATGAATGATTTTTTTGTCATAAAATTTAAAACTTCTTTTTTTTTTTTACCAAATATGGAATTTTGCCGATCAGTAATAATAATGCCAGCTATTTTTATCTGGTACACATAATAATCAGAATTTTCTTTATTCATTTTGATAAAATGAATAAAGAAAATTCTGTTGATTCATTTCTGGATCTAATTGATACGTTATCGAATTAGTATCATGTATCGAAATTGGACGCTAAGACAAGGCGCGTGCGCATCTATTTATCTACTAGACGATAAGGAATATATAAGATAAATGTATCATAAATGAGTTTTTAATCGTGGATACATACGTATTCTTAACATACTAAAACGACTGCCGTTATTAGTATGGATACAATAACGATTCATACAAGCTAAATCTTCTAATCGATAATTCGGCCAAAGAAAGGATTTGAATTTGATAAGTTTCTTTTTATCTCGATCAAGATCTTTGCTTTTATCAAAAAATTGACTACCGTTTTTTACCCTATTCCCATTGTAAAATACTGGGTTTTTATCCACAACTTTATTATTCCTTGGGTTGAAACAAGTTAGAATTCCCAATTCTCGACGACGTCTAGGTAATAAAATATTTTCAAGAATAAGCAAATCAGAATTGTTTTTGTCTATGTATCTGTATATTTTTTGATTAATTTTGTGTCTACTCCTATGAGCCCGTGAAATACCTATCATTTGATACATAAGAAAATTCCCATTATTTATAGACATAGACGCTGGATATCCTTCAATAATTAATATTCCTTTTTGTAAAAATTTTGATAAAGATGTAGGAGGCTCCTCCTCCGGCAACGGAGGAAGAGCAGGGGTACCTCCACCCGTCTGCCTTCTCATATTAGCATTACGCCAAGTTCTATAAAACGTATACCCATCTCCGGTATACATACGAGTACGAAGCTTAAGTGAAGGATACGAATGTCTAGGAGGCTTATACGACGGCAATTCAATATCTTTTTCTTCAGCTTTTTCTTCAGCTTTTTTTTTCAGCTTTTTTTTTCTATTTTTTTATATAATTCCCGAAGTTTTTTAGATGCTTCCTCAGATTTATTATTGAATTCCTGAAAGTCATTATATAATTCCCGAAGTATATTATATAATTCCTGAAATTTTTTATATAATTCCTGAAGTTTACCATAGAATTCCCTTTTATGTAATTCCCAAAGTTTTTTATGTAATTCCCAAAGTTCTTTATATGATTCCCAAAGTTTTATATATAATCCCTTTTTATATAATTCCTGCTGTTTTTTATATGATTCCCGAAGTTTATTTCTGCGTAATTTCTTCTTATTATACTTTCAATAAAGGGAATATAATATATTTTCTAAGAATTGCCTGGGCGCCTAGAAGCGCAGCCCTTAGTGGTTGACCGTACGTATACTCCTCCTCCCAGGCTCTTTCGGCCTACATTATTTGTTCGTCTATTTTTTCCCTTTCGGTCGGTTCGTTTTCCAATTCTTCTATAGTAAGAAGGACATCTTCGAAAGAAGAGTAATAAACCAAACGTTCAAATTCTGAGATTTTTCCCGTATACTCTAGAAAAATTCCTCTAATAAACTCGCAATACTTAAGAAAAGTATAAAACAAAGAATCTATTCTGTTTGTAAAAAATCTGGAATGTGGTTTTTCTAGATATATTGACCAAACACTCGTTTTACATTTTTGAACACGCATGGAACCTTTGATCCTAAATTCTGCTATAATTATCGCGTCGGGTCTACATTTTTCTAGGTACCTTTCATTATTTTTTATAAGTTGAGCTTCGAGTGGAAGAAAGAAGAGGCCAGTTAATCTTTTGAAGGGTGTGGGTGCAGGTGGCTTTTTGGGGTGTCCCCGAGAGGATCCCCTTAAGAGGGGTTCATATGTTTTTTGGAAATATTGTATTTTATCTTGTTTTTTATCGGCTAATCGAGTTTTTTTTTCCAATACATTTATCTCTTTAAGCCCTTTTCTGTCTAAAACTGCAATTTTTTTAGAAAATTCAGTGCTTAAGCTGTTCTTTTTTTGTTCATTGGTACGAATCCCATAATTGTACAGTTCATCAGATGATAATTTTTCTGTTGTAGACAAAGAAGTATTTTTTTGTATCATTCCCGAGAAAGCGGCTAAACTAGGTGGATGTGAAAAATAAATTCTTTTTTTTCCATCATTTTGATCAGAAGTTGGGATTTTTTTATAGAATGCTTCTTTAAAAACTTTAAAAAGTTTAAAAAGGGGAGGAGAAGGCTCTTCCTTGGTAAATTCCCCTTCTTTCGCTAGGCCTATTCTATAAAAATATTCTTCAGCTTTTTTTCGATCTATTTCCACTTCGGCTTCTTTCGGTTTATAAGTCAAAATAGGTAACGGCATTTTGTTAAAAATGAGTAGACATGTAAAAAATACGAGAATACCACCGATTAGACCAAAAGAATTTCTCAAATCGAAGATCAAATTCTGATAAAATCGAAACACATAGAAAAGGTACTTTTTAGGTCGAATGGGCTTAGCCGATCTAACCAAATAATTTTGCTGTATCCATACTAATACGAATCTAACCGATTTCATGAATAAAATGTGACCAATTAACCAACCAACAAAACTACTTGTTAAAAATAATATCTTGTTGTTGTATCGAAACATATAAACGTTGAGTAATCTGAAAAACATTGTACTTGGGAAAAAAAAGAAATGGCTCAATAATTGAAAAAAGAGATTATTCAGGAATATACATTGAATGCTGAGATTACGCGTACGCATTGAATTTTTGCGAGTAGATTTTTCATCAACAAAAAAGTCTTCGTAACTGTACCACATGTAATGAAGGTAAAGATAAGGTACAGTTATGAAAGTTATTGTACGAGGCCTACTCAATACTAGACGCGGAGGCCTATAATAGATCGATATGAACATCAGGAGTTGTCCTATCATAATACCAGTTGATACGGCTACCTCCTTCTCGATTGCTTCTTCTTCTCCTTCTTCTATAACCTGAAAATGAGCTTGGAAAAGTAAGAGATAAGAAGGGCCTATGGATAATGTGGTCAGAAATCCATAATAGAGTCCGACCACAACGACCGAATTCATTAGCTTCATAGCTAGAGATGCGGAATTGCCTAGTAGAAAAGACGGATAAATCATATAAAACTCCTTTTTTTGTTGTTTAAAATTTTTTGATTCCTACTATAGTAGAATCGTTTTACTTTAGTTTACTATAAGATGCATCATCGTTCCAATTTGTTATAAGATTTTTTTGGGTTAGGCCGACTTCTATTGTTCGTATTTCGATTGTTCGTATTCGACGAAGATTTTTTTTATTTTTTTTTTCTATAAACAAAGTTGAATTCCCGGAATAAAGAGATTTTGCTATTGAAAAAGCTTTTAACGCTGCCCAATATCCCTTTTTTTTCCAAAAATTTTTACGAATATGCTTTTTGGAAATAGAAGTACGTTTTTTTGGAACTGCCATTTAAAATGGATTACTCATTGTTGTAGTTGGATGTGAAAAACATCTATTGGTCAAACGAATCTTTGTTTACTATATAATTAATTAATTATCCATGTATTTTTTAGATTCTATACCATACAGGGCCTTTTAGTCAAATTTTTCATTATAGAAAAGCATAATAGAAAAGCATAATCTAACTAAAAATATATGAAATATATATATATATATATATTTGTTTACTATATAATTAATTAATTATCCATGTATTTTTTAGATTCTATACCATACAGGGCCTTTTAGTCAAATTTTTCATTATAGAAAAGCATAATCTAACTAAAAATATATGAAATATATATATATATATATATTAAAATTCCCTAAAATATTCAATTAGGAGAAACAAAATTTTCTATGGAGTATAATATTTATTTATAATTTAAAATACTTCGTGCGAAATTGATGAATAAATTTAATAAAAATTAAATAATTAATCAAAATTTCTACTTATACTTAAGATCTCTATATATTTTGTATATTTTTGCTGTATTTCATTTAATTTACATGTGCATATTAAGCCACATCGAAAAATTTAAGTTAGCAAATCTTAATTGAAAAGCTTGAATTTTTTCTTTTTTTTTCGAAAATCTAAATAAATCGAATTTCCAATTTTCAAATTGAAATGATATCCATAATTTAATCCCATAAATTAATTTGTTTAAAGAATCCATAATTTGAGACATTTTAGTGATTTTTTTTTTATTCTATGTTATGGTAAAGTAGTAAAGTAAAGTAAAGTAAGAGGTATCATATCCTTTTTTTCTATAAACTATATAAAATATATAACTATAAAAAAAAAAAGAATATTTTTCTATGTTTTTTTGTTTTTCGTTTGGAACGGAAGACAATCAAATAATTTTTCGTAAAACCAGTTAATAATTATGAATAAACTACTGAATAAACTTATTAAAATAACTAGTTCCTAGTTTTTTGTATTACTTATTTTTTTATTAGATTGTTTATTAGATTTTTAGTAGATCTTCTGATTCATACTATTTTTTAGTCTAATTTTTTTATCTTTATTATATATATTATAAATAACTTAACTGTAAATGAAAGTAGAATTTTTTTTGATTCCTACTTCAGAGACTTCAACATTTTACATTTACTTAAATAATTAAGGATTTACTTTTACTAATACTAACAAATTAATTATTTGACCAATTAGAACTTCTTGGTTTGAATATTAAAATAAAAAATGTTTAATAATATTAATTAAAAATTTTATTTAATATAAAATAGTAAATTAACAAATTCTATTTTTTTAAGTTATGTAAAATAAAAACTTGATTTTTTTTATTGGCTTCTTTCAATTCAAAAGAGGCAAGAACCGGCGAATCGTAAACAAAAAATAAAATTTAAATAAAAAATTTAGATATTTGATTATGGAACATATATACCAATATGCATGGATCATACCCTTCACTCCACTTCCGGTTCCTTTGTTAATAGGAGTGGGACTTCTCCTTTTTCCGACGACAACAAAAAATCTTCGGCGTATTTGGGCTTTTTCTAGTATTTTGTTGTTAAGTATAGTTATGATTTTCTCGATGAAGCTGTCTATTCAGCAAATAAATAGCAATTCTATTTATCAATATGTATGGTCTTGGACTATTAATAATGATTTTTCTTTAGAATTCGGCTACTTGATCGATCCACTTACCTCTATTATGTCAATGTTAATTACTACTGTTGCAATTCTAGTTCTTGTTTATAGTGATAATTATATGTCTCATGATCGGGGATATTTGAGATTTTTTGCTTATATGAGTTTTTTCAATACTTCCATGCTGGGATTAGTTACT